CAGTCTTTAACAGTTGCTTCAAAATTATAAAGGACGCTTTCCTTTTTTCTTTTGAAGTATGAGCTCTCGTTGAGAGAGCGTTTCGGCGGGAAATCACTAAGTTGGTTAGAGTGCTGGTCCGTCACGCCAGAAGTCGCGGGTTCGAACCCCTCCCGGTGGAATAAGTCGAAGTTGCGGTCTCGTTGTACCCAGGATCCCGCTACTACGGAAGGAAGGAAATGGGAGCGAGACCACCCTAATATGATGTTATGAAGGAGAGCTCGCGGCGATTCTATTCTGTTAAGGAAGGGCGCCAGAATTGACGATCTATTCGATTCTATAGATCAAAGGGGGCCTATCTACCTCTTCTCGGGAGCGAGGCCAAAGCCGAGCAAAAGATATAGATATCCAGATAGCTAAATAAGCCTAGGGAGGCACATGCAAATGTAGCTGAACCAACCCGAAGATGAATGGAGGTAGATTCGCCTCCTCATCAAACAGGGCTTGATATGCTATCCATTGGGGTGGTCCCCCGTGACTCACTCAAGTGAAGAGAGAGAAGATAGGGTAGGTTGCTCTGAAGGTAGGATAACAAAAGAGAGGCTACTTATGGATTTACATTAACATGAACGGGACCCTAGCGAGTGAAGTGCGTAAGCCCATAAGCTACAGGGGCGAGCCCTTAAGCTGAAGGGGGCTCGTTCTTCCATTTTTAGATCTTTAGATTCGTTAGATCATGATAGAGTCCCCTTACGTGATAGGGGCGCTAGCGCGCTACAACTAGCAGCCTGCGGAAAAAGGCTAGCGCGCACGTAGGCTTTTAAGTGTTTTTTTTTTATTTTTGTTTTTCTGCCCGGTTCCATTCTTGTTGGAACGAAGTTGCGTCAGTTGAGTTTACGAGACTAAGGAACGAAGCCCTAAGCTATGGATTGAGACTACGCTAAGGAACAAGGAAGCTCAAGCTCGCTCTTCCGCCTCCCCTACGGTCGCTAACGAAAACGCCCAAACAGTCTCTGCCCTCAGCGACTTCAAATGGTGCCAGTTCTCGTATTGTTTTATACGATAGGCTTCTCGTCTGATAAGCCCTCTTCCTCCTCTCTTCCCTCTCCCATTTGAATTTCACTTTCTTTGCACTTTAATGCTTATGCTTATAAGTCAAAGTTATGCTTGGACACTTCTCCTCTTTGCTGTAATTGATCTCTAACTCCTACTTTCTTTGTGTTTTGCAGGGTTTCCAAAAAGGTGGGAATGGAGCAACCACGACCCAAGGAGCACCCCCTTTTATGGTCCATTCAATGGCCTTCTTCCTTCTTTCTTATTCCTCTCATTTCCCCTCTCTCTTCTCATTATTTCGTTCATTCTATCATGTCATGGTTTTTTTTGTTTTAACGTTCCTCATTTCTTATGATTTATTAGGTCTTTTGAGGAGAAATGGAGTCGATCTCAGTCCAAGGAGCATAACAATCGATTCTATGGCCTTCCCCTTTCTTATTGGGCTTAAAATCATGCTATTAAGCTTATGTTTTTGTGGTTTTATTCTTGATTGCTGACCCCATCTAATCCTAATTTGTAAGGTTTTTTCGGAGCCTATGGAGCTATGGAGGGCCGATCTAACTCCCCCCATTTGATGTAAACTAACTATATAGTGGAAGCTAACTCCCTTCTCCTCTCCTTCTCCCCTCCTCCATTCTCGGGCTAGAAAAAAAAAAAAAAAAAGAATAAGCCCTCCGCATATCGGATTTGAACCGATGACTGACGCACTCCACTCGTTACCACTGAACGACGAAGCCAGGGGTGTAGTGGGTCCAGTAAGCGAGCCCAATCATCCGAACCGTGGATCTCGCGCCAAAAGGTGGCAATATCTTCCGCAGGGGGATGCGGTCGGCGTCTCGAGATCTCCATTTTTCTGGGAGATTCACACGTGGGATTGTACTCAATTTGAGGGGGCGCAACATGCACCACAGCCTCTGCTGCTTTTCGCCCTCCACTCCTTGCTTAACTTTATACTACGCCCAACAAGTGCTTGCCCCAATTCACGAAACTTCAAGGCTTGCATTAATCCTTCTTACTGCGCTGAAGAAATGCATGAGACGAAATTCAATCGCATAAGTTGTCCCAAGGAACAGAAGCTTTGTTCCGCTCCAAACCTGCTAAATAAACCGCTAACGTGAAGCTAAACTAAAGCGGAGACGGGCAGTCGGACCGGACAAAGCAACCAAAGAAGGCAGACGAAAATCGCCTTTGATCTGCTAATTAATAGCGTCTCGTCTGCAACTCCTTGGCACGCTCATTGGCCATGTTTCCCGAGAGAAGCTTCCCACCTCCTCTCTTTACAAATGGCCAAAACTCTCTATGTTAGTTGTTGTTCCCTTGGGTCTTTTGTTTAGTAGTTCGCGTTAGAGTGGGCGTGCGGGCTACGTGGGCCTAATCTTTCATTCTTCCCTTAGACTTTGTGCCTCGAGTCCGCCGACTCCTTCTGACGAAGACTGTAAGTTGCTTTTAAATCTATGGCTGACATGGACTTGGAACTGTCTATATTGACTCCTCCCCGACGCTTACCGCATGTGCTCTTGGAATTCATTATGAAACGCTACGCAGCGAGAGAACTGGCAAAACCAGATAATGACTGATGACGCTGGAACTATATATACGGAAATGGGCTTACCGCGACTGCTCATCGCATCCCTCAGAAACCGGTCACGGAACACCGCCTGGCTACCTACTTAATAAAAAATAAATATAATAATTTAATTAATAATAAATAATATACAAATAAACACTCACACAAACTTACAAGAAACAAAACTCCACACGTCGTCGCCGGGAATACCCCCTTACCCCGCTTGGCACAGACCTCGGGAATCATCCTTTCTCCTAACGTTAGATATCGTTCGGGCTGATCGTCCCTTTGGTCTTAGCTGCTGGGAGGGTACCCCCACCGCTGGACTTAGCCTTGAAACGATAACAACTGCTTTATGCAAAAAAGGCTCCTATATCATTTCGAGATCGGCGGAGCGGAGAACAGCTCCTCATATTTGAGCGACAGATAGGGAACTGAACTCAGTCATTGACATCACTAAATTCCCTCTACGTCTGGAACCTCCCACGACATTAGAACGAGTCCTTCGCCTTAAACACTTAATACGTGGCGTCCGAACACGTCCCTGACCGAACGACCCATCATGCGACGGATCGCAGCTAAGGTTCTCACCCTTCGTAGGGCTAAAAAATAAGCATTCCCTCGTCGAATAGGGAAAGACAGACTGGTTTGATAATGGGACATGTCAACAGTCTCGACAGAGATAATTCCAAAAGTCGTAAATTAATAAATGAAGGTATATTCCTTCAAAAGAATGAGAATCCCCCCCTCTCATGGCTCCCTTTCACTTACACTACAGCTCGCCTAACGGTTTACCTTCCCTTACTTTACTTTTCATCCCTTACTTGCCCTTCCTTCACGGCGTCCCTGTCGCCTTACTTCCTTCAAGTGAGTTTGAAGACTGTTGAATTTGCTTTCCTAAGACTGTAAATGGAATTTCCGATCAAACGCCTTTTGTTGTCCTCACCTACTATACTAAACCTTCCATCCATGTTCGGAAATGTCATTCGGATCGCCTAGCTCTAATGAATTCCTTCTGAATTTCACCGGCTATTTATTAAGACCGGGAATCACGGGAATCATAAGTGTAAATACCTATTGACGATTCAATATCCAATATCTATAAGAGGCGAACCAAAGGAAGGGAAGTAAAGTGATCCTCGGAAGAGGGAACATGATGACAATCCGATCTCCCTTTCCCAAAGATGAGAAGGGTACCCTCTTGACTGACGTCGCGAGACATTACAGCGCTTACCTATGTTGATGGGCTTCCTCTCCCATTACTGGAAAAGAAACTTCCTCTAGGCCTTATGGCTACCACTTGTGCCAGAAGGCTTCAAGCTGGGCTGGGATCATTAAAGTTGATCAGACTAACGGAAAGAAGCACAGCTGAAGGTTGAGTATGATCGAGGAGCTAACGATCAGACTGTCCTTGTGGTACAAGCCGAGTAATCAGACCCCTAGTAATTGACCTTCGTCAGATACTAGTTCCCTCTGTCATTGTGGAGTAGAGGCGAGTTCGGGCAGGTTGCTCTCTTATGTCATTCTTACAATAGCCAGGGCGGGTCGAGAAAGAGTAGATAGGAATACGGTCCACTGTCCTGTAACTGAGGGGAAGGAGAGTGAGATGAATAGTTGGGAGCAGATGGCTAGGTACTCCCCTCTTCGGGTTCGAACAATGGAAATGAGGAGTGGGCCATATTCCTTCCATACACGAGCTAGGTTGGTCATTCACTTCGAAGGAGGTTTGCCGGGGAATGCAGAGAAGGTTGCTCTAAGCGAGGAGTGCATTCACCCAATAGACTTGGATTTGGAGCTTACCCCGCCCCGGACTTTGACGAAATAGATGGACTAGAGCTTCCTTGTTCTTCTTTCCCTGGAACCGACCTCGCGCCATCTTCGTATCTCTCCGTTCAATCCGAACCTGGCTCTGCCTCTCCCAGTTCCATTGTTCCTGTCCCTTCACCCGATCCCCAAGTGGTAGGTATTGAATCATCCGTTTCCCATCTCCTTCGGGCCCCAACTGGCAACCGAAGTGAGCCTCCGCCTCTGGTGGCTGTGCCCCTGCCCTTAATGCCTTTGCTTCAGCTGATGGGACTGGTGCTTTGGCTGGGGGATGAAATAGTTTGTTTGGCAAGGCACAAGCTTGATTGTTGTATATAGATGCGCGGCGCAGCAGGCAATGACGAAACCCCCTTTATAGGGACTGAAAAAACTCCAACAACTCCAACTCGGTAATGGCTTGAACTGACACTGGAATTGGATTGACTACGGGATCTGCTTACTCCCCAGCACCCAGATTCGCTGTTTTGACTCGGTCAACCAGATATGGAACTTAAACTACTAGGTAAACTCGGGCACCTGGCACGATAAAAGGATCTTTATCTGGGCGAGATAGTAATGGCTTTCGAAATTCAACGTATTTGCTCGAACCGGAACAACTGGAACTACACCCAGCTCGTAAAATTGCTGCTACTTCTGGTTGGTGCTCTGATGCTTGTCATGAAAAGATAGAAGAAACTGCTTACTCGGAGGCCTTCACCTCTGCTACTAGCTAGCTCTGTCGCCTGCCCCACCTACGCTCTAGTGGCTCCGTACACCCTTGCTCTTTCTCCCGCTTCCAATGCCCTTGCTTTCGCTGGTACCTAGACCACTGGTGTGGGTTCGCCCCAATCTACTAGCACAGGATCTAGAGACCAACCCCGGATCTCCAACTGGTAGCTCGGGAATGGGTTCTCCAACTGAAGGCTCTACTCCCGTTCCCGCTCTGGACACTTTGTGCTTTGGTGCTGCTTCCTCCCCGGTGAAACATCAATTGGATCGCTCGATCTGGAACCGGAGAATCTGAAATGGGCTCTCGACCCAGCCCAGAACTGCTTTTGTTTGCTTTGTTTACCTGTCGTGCCTATACCTAAGCCTTTGAAGCCCCTACGACTTTATAGGTTCCGTTCCGTCAGGTGCTGGTTCAACCTTTCAGTTGGCTTTCAGTATGCTGCTGGGCATATAAAATACTGCTGGGTGAGAGACTGGGCCAACTTACTGCAACATCGACTTCTTAATCTACTACTGCTGATCTGCATAATTGACTGCTTTACCTGGACCTCTATCTACTTATGCTGTTAGTGATGCAACATCCGCTTATTCAACAGAATTCCGCTTAGTCTAAAAATATGGTCGAGAGCTTGACAAACTGCAAAACCTATGACTTGATCAAGCGGATCATCAACCGAATCCACTGCTTCATCGACTGGATCCGGATCATCGACTGATGGACCTGCTACCCTTGCTACCTTTGCTACTTGTGCTACTGGATTGACTTAAGTGACTACCGGTACTGATGGATCTGGTTCTTCGACTGAATCAACAGGATCATAGTCATAAGCTTAGCAGTCTGTAGGATTTGCTTCAATGGATGGATCAACTGCCTATGCTACTGGATTTGCTACTAATGCTGGGTGAACTGTTTAACCGATTGCATAATCAACAACTGATTCGACTAATGAATAAACTACTGAACCAATAGGTAGGTAGGCTCTTCATCTCTACCACGAGCATCGGGCTATCGATCACGCTCATCAGGCTCAGAATCTTCATCCCTCCGAAAACTACAGTGCGCAGGAGCGCACTGTAGTTTTCTACGCAGGAGATGGTCTTAGAAAGAATTTTGCACAAGAAGTTGCATAAGCTAATGGGCCTAAATTGTCCGAAATTACTTGGATTTGCTTTTTTCGGAATGAGAGCAATAAAGGAGGAATTAACAGCCTTAGGAATCGTACCTTCTCTGAAGAAAAGAAGCTTTGAACAGCTGCAACAATGTCGCCTTTAATGATGTCCCAACACGCAACATAGAATGATCCTGGAAAGCCATCGAGGCCTGGAGCACTGTCAGAGGGCATGCTACGAAAAACTTCCAGGATCTCATCTGAATAAGGGATTTGCGTCAACATTAAATTATCTTCCGGGGTTACCAAACAAGGAATGCATTCTAACAAGACAGGATCTTAATTCCTGGGCCCTGCTGATAGAAGATCTTTGAAGTACTCAACAGCCAGCTTGCCAATTTCATCCATAGATTCTGCCTTTGCCAATAGTGCCATCCTCCCGTTTCATCTTGAGAATGGAATTTGTTTTTCGCCTCTCAATGGTAGAAGCATGAAAGCACTTTGTGTTGCGATCGTCTTCCTGAAGCCATTTAACCAGAGATTTCTGTTTCCAGAATATCTCTTCTTGTTTAAGCAATGAGTCATAAGCTTCCTTAGCTCTATGCAAATTATCTGATCGAAAACATGACAAATAAATCACGTTGTTCTATTATTGATGAGTTCTGGACTCATTTTTACAGTAAGCTTGAGGGGATTGCTAAGCCTTTAAGTTCGAATACTAATGTTGGTCAGTATCACGATGAAGTTATCAAATTGTTGAGGGAATCCAAGCTTAAAAGAGACCAAGGTGTTGGGTTTTTTACCCAGACTGATTTTGTTTGTTTACAGAGCCAAATTGAGGATCTTACTATTAATAAGTTCGATGAAACAAGTATTTATAAGATATTGAGAATTAAGAAGAATCGATGAAACGACCTTTGTTCCTTCTCATGTAGAGGTCTGCCACCTTAGGATCCCCAAGGACGATATCATCCCCTAAAAGAGTAAGGGGGAGAGCGTACTTTTTAAACTTTCTACCAGGGTGCACTTTGTCTGCACAGTACCACACGAGAAAGTGATGGCAAAGCGCAAACAGAGGCCAAGAAGAAAGAGAACCTATTTGCTGTCCCGTTGCAAAACGGACAAGCTTAGGCCACGCGCCCGTCCCTTGTCGTCGGTGCTTGAAAGACATTAGTCCCAAGACCCGAACGGACCCACGCGAAAGCTTTAGTAAGATTAAACAAAGCTTCTACTAAACTAAGAAAGCCTGCACCGCCAACGGAAAGCGATCCGTGGCAGAAGACAAAGCATAACTCCTCAACGAGAGGACGTTACGAAGCCGCTTTAATGGTTTCTGTTGGTTGTATGTTCCATCACATGGCAACATACGTAAGACCTTCATACACCAATCATGAAGCAACAATGCTTGTTTAAGGGCATTGGGTATAGCAAAGACCCGTTCTTTTCCTGCTCCCTCTTTTAAAGGCGAGACGCCCGAGGGCAATGGTTACCATTACATCATCATCCGATGTCCAAGCGTGCGAAATCACCTTGCGACAATAACTATACGCAAACGTGAGCAAACCCGTAAGGGTTGCCGCAGCTTTACAATAGTGAGATTCCGGATTGGATGGTGGAGTATACCGATTATCCCATAAAGCCATGGAAAACTATTGAAGTCTGGATCCTTCCCCTTATCTGGGAAGACCAAACGATAAAAATATAAGTAACAGAACACTGGCTGAATAAGCCCCGAGGCCCATTCTAGGAATGTTGGTTGAAAAGGCCAGAGTCTACTAAAGACCTTAGTGTTCCTAGCTCTCTCTAGAGGCCCAAACCCTACTTTCTTATTTCGGGATTTTTGTGCGTGGCTACTACTATAAGGATTAGGAGGTGAACATGTAAACCACCCTTATAATCAGAAGCACATGCCTGAAAAGGGCCTAGAACACTCATTTTAAGCAACTCTTGCCTGAGACAGCTAAACCTGGATTGGGCTCTTTTAACCTCTCTTCTTCAAAGGAAGACTCTCCTTCCAGCTTCCCGTCAAGGTTGGATTAGCTGAACTGAGGAACCACAGCCTAGCCTTTAATTGGAATCGTTAACCTGATCCTCATCGTTGCCTTCGACCAAGGGCAATTCTCTGTAAAGGTTACTAAAGCCAAACATTGGTTCGAACCCTCGAAGTCAATTTCTTCCACGGGCAGCTAAGAACGTTGATTTCGAAGCTTAAACCTTTATTGTAGCTAGCACCCGATCATCATTCCAAGGAACCAAACCCAAGTCTCGAATTGAGGCGAATCCTGGCTTTCACCCAGCGATTGGCTTTGCTGGCTAACCATGAGGTTTGATCTGCTTTTCATCGTCAACTTCCAACCTGGCCAACCTTAGCGACTTTCTTAAGATTCAAATTTGCCTAAAGGTTCCTAAAGCCAAACCCTCATTGGTGGTCTCTGACATAACTATCTTACGTGGACATCTAAGAACGTCGATTTCATCTTAGTCAACTTGCATTGAAAGAAAGAACCGAGACAGCGGACAAGAGCCTTCAAGGCAAGCCCGATCACGGTTTTACTTCCTCTTCCTCTTGGATTGCGTCAATCGCTCAAGTGAAGCCAAAAACGGAGGATTTCCTAAAGTTGGATCGCTCCGATCTCACTCACCTGTGAAAATCCGTTTAAGCTAAAAAAACCGGTTTTCTCCAACCTCTAATCCCGCTAACTCCAACGACTGGCAAAGGCCAGTCCACAAGAGAACCCCGAAACGGGAGCAAACCCCCCTTCTACCTTTCTTGCTATCCTTTCTCGCCTGCCGTTAAATGAAAGTTGATTAGAGTTCCCAATGGCTGGTGAAAGTGAAATAGGAGACCTCAAGCTGCCATACTTGACTAGAACCGAAGGAAGATCTCTCACACCTATAAGCGGGCAATGGGAACTAGATGTCAACGAGCGGCACATAATTGAAATTGGACAACCTCACCCCCCGGTGAATGTAGTCGGATGGAAAGATCGACTGTCGCATGATCGAGTGTGAGCGCATGATCTACTGTTAAGGTAGGACCTTCAACAAAGAGGGTTGATCAACAAGTTCAGACTCTTTTCTGTCAATTCGGCTGTCCCAAGATTGTCTCATTTCTATGAAATTTATTTTAAAATGTCTTGAATCATTCGATATAAGGGCTTCACTTCAAAGAGGCATAGGAACAATGTCCCGAAACGGAAGATGAGACTGAAAGCTCCCATACGAGATTAGAGAATAGAAAGAAGGGGCAGGCGCCCAAGCAAGAAAGGGTTCAATAAACGCTGCAGTTCACGATGCATAGCTTCCAACTAGCTCGGAAAGGCAAGAACCCTACTTTAGAGGTATAGGTAGCAAAGAGAGGTTGCTACTGAGCGCTGCCCTGGGATGGGGACAGGATTGGGAAAGGCCAGATCTGGAGTTCAGAGGTCTCCATTTCATTTGGTAGGCGAAGAACCAGAACCGACAAAACGATTCAACTGGAGGCATTTTAGGCATAAAGCAGAAGTCCCCCGGTGGAGTGGGATCAGAAAGATCAGAGTTGAGGAAGACTTTGCGACGTGGGTGACCATAATAGGTGAGCCTTTGAATCAGTCCTCCCAGCTTGGTTGAAGGTTCCGTGCAGTGGAAGTGAAGTTCCGTCTCACCATTCAGATTAAGCCTTGGACTTCCCTCAGTTAGCGGGAACGAAAACTCTTCCTTCCAGTCTAGGTGTGAAGTTCATCCTATCAACAGGTGGAAGCAGCTCTGTTGTCTGGTTGTCTCCTGCTCTGTCTAATGAAGATGACTTCCCTTGGTTCCCTTGCCACAAACAAAGCAACCCCAAAGTCCTAGGGAGTGTCGGGGGAGCAGGCAACTCTTTCTTCTGTGAGTTCCCCTCTTCTCTCTCTAAAAGTCCTAGAGGGTTGGGAGCCGTAGATGTCTTCTTGTTCATTAGTCCCCTCTGTCTGTTGTGAAATCCATAGAATGAGATAAGAATGATACTATTGTAAGAAAGAAGGGCTTTTAGGCCCGCTAGCAAGGTTTATTTTTACTCTTGGGAGGGGATAAAGCTATAGGTTTGAATCTCCTACGTCCACCTTCTTCTGCAGCTATCGGATCTCCGACCGAGGTAATTTCCTTGCTGGTACCAAATCAGGTAACAAATAAAGAAATAATAGGCGGCTTGACCCATCTGACCCCTTAAATAAAGAAGTAGGCGTGTTTGGTTCTTCCCCTGGGTGACGGAGGAATCCAAGGTCCGGCCATTGCCATTGGTATAATAAGGTCTGGAAGCACCTTCTCGCCCACCTTTGTTGATGTCCGAAAGCGTCCTCCATTCTCTGTGCTCCTAGCTGCCTAAGGTCTTTTGCCCGGGCTTCCTATCTAAAGTAATTGAGAAGAGCGGAGTAGGAGGGATTCTCGTAGCTCGGTTGGGATTTCGGATTTCCCGTAATTGCCTGTTAGCTCCTGAAGTCAGGTTGCTTTGCCTCCCCTGCCCTATCCTATTAGCCTATGTAGCGATACCCGGGCCTCTCTTCCTGCATAAAGTCCGGAATAGAGTCAGGCTTTTCCCTGAGGTATCTCCTTTGTTGCTGCGAACAAGCATGGGATTGCCCGCGCTTCCCGCTCAATAAGGTTGATTTTTCTTTCCCGTCTTGAGTGCCCGATTTCTTATCTTATATGTAGTGATGTGCCTTTGTTCTTCTTTCTCGTGGATCCCGTTTAAAGTCGGTGTTTTGGTTTTGTTAGGATTGATTGCCCCATAGATGGACACCTTCCTTGTACTGAAAGGTGAGAGAAGGGGTTCACAAAGACAAGGCTTCGGTTCTTCGCCGATTCAAGTGAGAAAGTCAGTGACATCGAAGACGTATAAGGTAGTCGAGTATGGCTAGGAGCAAACTACCTCCTCGTAACCTGAAAGCTGCCGTACTTGAATAAGCAATTTAATAGATGGAGAGATTTCCCTACATGAAAGTCAGGGGCATAAAAGGGTATTAGATATAGGCTCTAGAATAGGGTCTTTGAACAAAGACCATAGTCGACTGCTCGTCCTCATGGTATGATAACTAAAAGGTAAAGACGAGTTGATCTTCCCCGCCTCGTAAGTAGCAAGTGTTATTGGATCTACGATGTCAGTTGGGAAAAGGTGTCCCTTCTCTGTGTTTAAAATGTGCCCAATGTTATAAGGATGTTGCTACGGTGCCTTCCCTCAAGGTTGGATTGTCTGACCCGAGGACCCAACCCAAGTGTTGAACTGATTGGAATTCGAATCCTGGAATTTGAATTCCCGCTGTGGGTGAGTTTGTCGATGCGAGTATGGAATGAGTTTGCCCCTTTTTCGGTTGGTTCTCGTGTGTACCGCCCCTCGAGGACACCAATTCAAAATGGGGGAGGCCCAATAGATGGCTAAAGTCGGTCTTCGGTTTGGGAAGTAGGAATCGGCATCGCCCGAAAGCGGGTCTTGGGCTTTCAAGGATAGAATAGATATGTATGCGCATTCCTCGACTTCAAGTTGAGCAAAGAAAGGTGCATTAGCCCAGGAACATCTCTTACTAAAAGTCAGGAAAGGGAAGGGGGAATCTTTAATCTTTGAACAGAGGGACCGCCCACTCCGATTGTGTTACGGATTTCGTTGTCGAAGAACAATCAAGTAGTTTCCCTAAATCTGCCTGTAGTTGTCCAATAAGAGCTTTATCCCCCGGGGAATATGAAGAAAAGAGTCGGGGCACCCACTTGTAAAAGGGCCTCATAGCTTATAGTTTGTGAATGCTTAAATCGCTCTTTTAAATTTTAAATTCAATAAAAAGTTTTGACAAGTTGTCACTGAAAAGTGGGCTCGTTAGAAGGGAAATTGCTTTGTCACGAAAAAGACGGGGTTTCGATGTGGCAACGGGATTGATCGTTTCCGTTAGGTACTCTTGAGTCTAGTAAGTCCGGTTGTGCGCAGTGTGAACCATAGAAGTCCACCCTAGGTGTATAGGAACAGCCTACCTGTTAGCAGCCGTCCTATTGATTGAGAGAACACAGATTTAAGACATTTGATTAAAGGTGAAACCGAATAAAAAGTCTACGATCTTGGTTTTCGTTTGAAGGAAGGTTTCTTTCTGGTTTGAGAGTGGGGAAGACCCACAACAGTTCGATCAAGAGCAACAGTATGAGCAAGAGGTCAGGAATTGTACGACCACGCAATCAACGTCATTGGAGACGAGGTTTGGAACCCTCCAGAAAGGCGAGAAAGGCCTGGATAAGAGGGGCATGTCAGATAGGGTATCCCACCATAGAAATCGGGGTAGCTGCTATCCTAACAGAAGAAAACGACAGCGCCGAAAAAGAAAGGCTTAACACTGAGTAAAGCCTCGGGAGAGGGTATACTAGAAGGTAGATTCAATGTAACATCAGAAAGTGAAGGATGAATCGGAATTCCATTCAAAAAACTAAAATCCAGAGAATTGAATGCCTTTCGGGTTCGAGGAGCGTGCGAGGCATGGGCTCTGAACGCCGGGGATAGTTCGACTTCTCCCACCTGATCCGCCCATTTAAAAGTGGTGAGTGGGGGCGGTAGATCAGCCTGCAAGCTTCATGCTACGTCTCGGGGTGTGGTTTCAATCACTCCCAGGTTGGGAGCCCCGAGCTCTTTGAGATTAGCATGATGTTTAGATCCACTTTGACTTGCCTGTGTTAAGCATATACACACGCGAGCAAAAAAAGATAGGTAAAAAAGTCTAGACTTAAGAACGGTGATGATAGTTCAGTTGTCGAAGAAAATGTCCCGATGAACCTTTATTCGCACTTTCTGTCGCTAACCCGTGGCGGACAGAGCTAACAGGTGTCGGGAAAGGTACCTCCACATTTCTAACCTCGGGAGAGGAGGACGTTGATCGAGCTTTTCCATGCCTAGTCCCAGTTTCGGTTAAAGACCCAGAGCGGGCTACGGATCTATACCAAGCCCGTTACGCCATAATTCATTGAGGTTGATCCCGAAGTTGCTTGCTTTGGGCTCATCCCGGTGCTTGGTCTCTTCGATATGCTATGAAAGATCTCTCCTCCCGTTAAGCACTCGGGTACAGGTAGACAGAGGAGTTAGAGGCTAGGCTGGCAGTTAACCATTCGCTATGTGGAATTCCTTTTCAAAAAGAAAGTATGATTCCCGTCCCTTTGTCGGAAAGGGTATCCACTCTTGCAACAGTCGTAATCGGTCTTTCCTGTATTCAGGACTCGGGCTATATGCCCTCTTTTCGATAGTGAAAAGCTTTTGAAAGCTCTCAAATAGGCCTTTTCTTTTAGACCGGATCTCTCATTGGTCTTGTCAGTTTGGTTTAGCCATGAACAGTTTATGCTCGTGCGGGCCAGGAGTATTACATAATGGGGGGACAGTTTAGGCTCGTATCAGGGAGCGTTTTTCTGAAAGGGTCGTATTATTTAAGGAATCGAGCATTTGTAGTAGGAATGATTTGTTCGTCGTCCATGGTGATGAGCAGGTATGCTCCATTTGAGTAGACTTTTTCGATGACGTAGGGGCCTTCCCATTTAGGCTCTAACTTCCCCCGGTCCGTCGGTTGATAATAGCGTTCGTACCATGAGGACTAAGTCTCCCTTCTTGAAAGAGCGCAGTCTGACCCGTTTGTTGAAGGCACTGGCCTCCTTTGTTGATAGATCTCCAAGTTCTGCTGCACTTGAAGCCTCCTTTCATCGAGAGTTTCGAGCTCCGCGAGTCGGATTATGGCGCTTTCCTCTTCAGTGAGGGATTCCTGGATTGCTACCCGCAAAGAGGGTATTTGAACTTCGAGGGGCAGAACTGCCTCTCCTCCGAAGACCAACGAGTATGGTGTCGCTTGAGTCGGAGTCCGACACGTAGTTCGGTATGCCCACAAGGCCTCCGGGAGCCGCTCATGCCAATCTTTCTTGTTTTTGTCATCTTCAGGATTTAGCACAGAGTTTTGTTGAACGCTTAGCCCATTTTCGGCAGCGTAGTATCTTGAAGAAAGGTTTGGCTTTATATTTTATTTGGCATACAACCGGTAGAGGGGGCTACCTATGAAGGGTTGCTCGTTATCGTAGATTATGCTGTCTGGAATTCCGAACCGGTAGATGATGTGGGTTCGTATGAACTCGGACACCGTTGTGTTTTTGAAATCCTTTACAGCAATCGCTTCAGCCCACTTAGAGAAATAGTTGGTAGCGGCCAATAAAGACTTCTGCCCTGCTGACGACGGCGGCGTGAAGGCTCCGATGATGTCCATCCCCAAGGTGGCAAACGGGCCATGAGCATGTTGTGACGTGCAATGGTTCCGGAGGCTGGTGAATATAGTCTGCGTGCTACTTGCAGACCTTGCAGCTTTTGGCGTATTCAATGCAGTCGGATATCATGGTTGGCCAGTAATATCCTAGTCTTTTGAGCAGCATTTGTCACTTTGGTCCCGTTTGGTGTGCCACGCACACTCCCGCGTGGACCTCTTGCATTGCTCCGGATATCCGTTCTTTGGCTGGCTATGCACTTCATATAGATCCCATCAAGCGATCGCTTATAGAGGGCATCCTTCCACATGATGAACTTGGTCGCACGCCTTCGTACTTCGGCCCGTTTAGCTCGGTCTTCAGGTAGCCTTCCGTGCTGGAGGTAGTTTAGAAGGGTTCTCGCCAATCTTCCTTGCCCTCTTCAGCAGTTATCATGTTAACTGGCTCCGCCTGGGTGATTTCGCGGAGGGGTTGCTAGACCCTTCGTTCCCTGACCATGATAGTCACAGTCTTTTCAGACGGGAGAATCAAAGAAGCTGCCAAGCTTGCGAGCGAGTCTGCTAGCTCAAATCTCGTACTATATTTACTATACCTGAAATCACTATCGAAAAAGGGCTCTCTTTTTAGGCTAGGGAGTGAATTCAACTTTAGACAAGTCTAGCAAAGCAGCTCATCAGGTAACACGGTCATCCGTCCAACCTCTATCAATCGGTCTTTCCTCTTTCAATCGCTTGAATCGGTCCAACCGGGAATCTTGAATCTCTAACAATCGCATCTGTCTGACTGATGGGAGAGATCGGCTCTATGGCCGCTTTTCCTTAAACTTCAGCCCTCTTTAAGCTCTCTTCTAGGGAATTTTCTTGCTTGGTCTAGTAACAAGTCTCGATAAGCTGTCGCAATCAGGCAATTCGTTAAAAGAGATATCTTATCGATCTGTCTTTCAATACTTCCTATCTTCATGCTTGGGAATCAGTATCTGTTGCAATCGCTCATTTGTTCTGTTCTGTCGCAACTCTCGCATCTGGAATACGGGAAAGTCTTCCCATATTAACCTTTTTTTGTAAATATCTCTTCCATTGCTTGTTAGCATTGGCTATCTTCGATTCCTTTCCTTATAAATATTTTGTCTCCTTCATTGATGACTATTCTAGAGTGACTTGAATCTATCTTATGAAATCTAAGAATGAAGTTCCTTTGATTTTCCGGTTATTTCATAAGATGATAAAAAACTCAGTGTGGTATAAATGTTAAGATTTTGAGATCTGACAATGGGGGAGAATAGTTCTCCAAGAACTTTCAAGCTTATCTGCAGAAACAAGGGATTGACTCTCAAACTACCTGCCCATATACCCCCAAGAATGGAGTAGCTGAGCGATAAAATCGGCATCTTTGGAGGTTACCCGTGCTCTTCTCACCGAGATGAAGGTACCTAATACTGGTAAGAAGCTGTCTTAACTGCATGTTATTTGATTAATCGTATGCCCGTTCTAAGTGGTAAATCTCCTATTCAAGTGTTGAAACCTGACTCACCCCTGTCTTTCCTATTTCTCTTCGTGTTTTTGGTTGTGTTGTGTTTGCTTTGTTCATGACTTGAGTCCTCTCAGAAACAAACTTGATTATAAGTCTTTCAAATGTATGTGTCTTTGTTGGGTATTCTAGCTCTCAGAAGGGCTACAAGTGTTATCACCCCAAAACAAATAAAAGATTTGTGTCCATGGATGTCATCACTTTCTTTGAAAATCTTTCTTATTTATTTTCTCTGAAAATTGTAGTACTCTTTCGGATCCCTACTTTCCTCAGGGGGAGTATGGAGGTCTGGAGGAGAGTAGTGTTCTTCCTGTCGTCAGTTTAAATATTCCCATGTCAAAAGTGGAAAATTATATGGATTCGAAAGAGGGGGAGTCTCAAAGTAGTGAGCAGCTTGGTCAGCAAACCACGGAATTAAAGACGTATGTGAGGAAGAGGAAGAAGGTACAATTTGTCAAATCAACAATCCATCACCAAGACTCCTCCTTGGATCCAGGTACTTCCTCTCTTCTCTTCCTCCTTCTGTTGTTTCTGATCTGTATTTACCTATTGCCTTGAGGAAAGAAAAGAGATATTTTACTTCTCGCCCTATTAATCTAATCACTTTGTGTCCTATCAAGCTTCCTTCCTTTAAAGCTTTCGTTTCAGCGCACCCTCCCAATTTTGAAGAAGCCCTCAATCATCCTCAGTGGAAGAAAGCTATGATAGAAGAAATGGAGGCTCTAAAGAAGAACGACACTTGGGAACTGATCACGTTACCAAGAGGCAAACGTACGGTTGGCTGCAGGTGGCAGAAACACAAAGCTGATGGCTCTATCGAGAGGGCTCGTATTGTGGCGAAAGGTTTCACACAAACCTATAGCATCGATTATCTCGAGACGTTAGCTCCTGAAAGCACTCGCAGTTAGCTACTAAGGAGGAAAAGAAAGAATCCTATCGAAAGGGCTTACAGGTTTTTATTCCCATATCAGACTGCTTGAACTGGCCTTAGAGAACTACCAGATAGTTAAAGAAGTAAAGCTAGATCTTCAAGGCAGGAAACAAATTCTATCCATCCTGCTTTTAACCCTTAGGAAGGAGCTATTTGCCCCAGGTAGTTTATTACAGAACCAACCGTAGCAAGATCAACATCTAGCTCCCCAACCAAAGAAGTCCGACTCCCAATTGTAAGAGAGTAGGGCTTTTCTCTTCGGTAAAGATCGGGCATTTCCTCCTAAATAGAGGACACCACCCCCCCTAGTGGCTATGGATCGATAGACCGACCGAGTTCGATCTTCGCGTGGATTTCTTCCCAAAGTGAAGACAGAAGTGAATGGATGAGTTGTCAGTAAGCTCTCGATGCCAGACCGCGCAGTGAGTCATCACATCACTTTACGACTTTCTCCTTGCTATAGGATAGAGGGAGTAGCGTAACTTCTTCTAGTCTTGTAGTTCCTGTAAGCCAAGCAGCTATCGAAGAGCGTAGGAGAGAGAGAGTTGCATAGGATAATAAATGGGTTGTAAGATGCCGCCGCTATTATCATAATAGACGGTTGATTCGCTAAAGCAATCTAGCATCGGTAGCTGCTCTTGAGACAATGGCCAAGAGGTCCTTCTCTAACTTAAGCAGGCTTGACCTATCCATCCATAGAGAGGCGGGCAGAGAGCCAGTCCTAAGACTACAGAACGAGAGGAATTCTTAAACATTAGGAAAGCAGTAGATCGTAGACCAACCTTCATGCCCCTAGCAGCCCGGCAAGAGAGTGCTAGATCTTATTTCTTATAATGGGTTCCATCTTGATTTAAACTTAAAGTAAAAAGGTGCCCCAGGTAGCCTGTCTCCCGAAACTACCGTAGTGACATATAGCTATAGCTACCCAACGAGAAAGAGCTACAATACAATCTATTCTAACCTGGGTTAATGTTTAAGTATGGTTACGATGAAATGCGGAATCCCATAGCGACAGTTCGTGGATAATCTTATATTGTAGGATGGGTGTCGCGGGTCTCACTCCTCCGCCTAGCGATTGCAGATACATAAGAATAAGTAGTCGGGTTTTTGGTCTATAGGCTTTACCTATCTCTATCTGGCTCTTCCTTGTAATGTAAGTTTAGATAAGGGGTCGCCACCCCAAGGTTTCTAAGAGTGAAGTCTACGCCAGTACCCCCATCCGGGTATCTCCCTAAAAGCCGAATTCACTTCCGAATCTATCAATTCTCCTACGTATCCTTTCTCCTGCAGCTAGTGCTAAAGGCGTGGTTCGGTTTGTTAGTATAGAATAAAAATGGATCGTTGTACTTCGACGTTGAGCTACGGGGTCGCCAACCCCAGGTTCTAAGATTCAAGTATATGTGAGGACGGCCATCCGGTTAGCAGCCTCTGCTGTTCTTCCAGCTTCAAAAGTGGGTTTGCTTTGCCTGAGGGAGCTTCTTTGTTGAAGTCAATGAGCAGGATCGGCTTTAGAGTGGTCTTCCAGCTCGACAAGGTGGTTTTCTTCCCGTGCCATTTGCAAGTCCTGGTTTTCCAGGTCTGGAGTTGTATCCGAGTCTGCGCTCAGAAGGATCAGACGTGTAATAAATAAGAGGTAGTATTCGGCTACGAGGTTCTCGTACTACTCAACGGTCCAAGGGTGTCCTTCCGAACACCCCCTGAATTCTTCCCCAAGCGTGCTTCCGTTTCGTGGTCTTGGAGCTCAATAAGTGGGTTTGCTTTCTCATTGGCCCATTCCTAGCTGTTTGATCAGACTGTGCAGAATGAGTCTGCGTGGTCTTCCTTGCCTTGTACTGGCAGTTGGTCTAAGGTGAAAAGTTAAAAGAAGAAATCGAAAAGCAGTCGAACGAACAAGTAGTCCCATCCCACGCCTTACTCTTCGAATGGTTTGGGCATAGTTCATAGAAAGATGAATGCTAAGGACTAGCGCTCCGTTGCTGCACTCTCGCAAAGCAGACTTCCCCGATTAGGACTATAAGACATGGGAGAGAGGAGTCGGCAGCATTGCTATTGAATGGAATAGAATAACCACATTGCCGAATGCAGTTAGCTAGAAAAGCAGCTCATGACCCGAGGGAAGGTGCTATACTATAGAATAAGTTCTTGTGGGACTCCTTCAGCCCACATCAAGACTATGTTCTGGTTTGGTAGCTTAGTCGGCCTTTCCTAAAGTAAGGAGGTAGTTCGACTAGCTTGAAGGCAGGTGCTAACCTTATTCAAGTTTAAGGAAGAAGAAGAACGAACTCTTAACTCGGCCCTTTGAAGATTTGAAGGAACGGCTATTTCAGCCGTTGGGCTTGGAGGAGATTGATTGGAAGTCGCAAAGTTATTTTGAATAACGTAGTTTTGAATTAGATCCAGTAGAGCACAGAGGGAATTAGCCACTTCCAAATCGATGTGTTAAGCATATGGTTGCATTTGAGTTTCACCATCCAAGGGTAGATCCTTTAAAGCCCGGCCCAGAGTCAAAGAGATTGGAAAGGTTATCGCAATGGAAGCGAGTGACTTCGAGGGACCATTGAAAGAGTAGAGCTCATTAGAGACCTTCCACTCCCAATTCAAAGTGTTAAGATGGCATTTAGTAGGAATCTCTTATCTAATTATAGAGGAAGCTGTTCCCAAGTCTTTGCTAGAGTTTTTTCGGTGATTAAAGAAAGGCTATCATCAATTGGCACCACAAGGCCACGACTTACTTAAGCAGCAGGACTTGAGGTCAGTTCAAGTTATAGGTTAACGTGTGTTGAATCTTATCTTGCCTCAGAGCTTTCATCCACATTTTTAACTGGTTCAGAATTCTTTGAGTCGAGATTGCTATTAAATAGTGCCAGGCGATGCCATTGAAATGAAAGCTCAGGAGAGCGAAATTACTTAAATAGAGACATTCGAAGAATCCCCGATTGACACTTGAGATTTGCTTGGTTTGTGCCCAGAGCCAGAGATCGGAGAAAATCGACAAGAAGGAGCTCGGGTTCATATTCGGGGGATACCGGCTCTTTGAAAGGTAGCAAAGGTCGCAAAGCAAGTAGCTAGCGAAGGAAATTAGGACACCTCCTGCCCAGAGGTAGGGCATCGATGGAAAATGCTGCAAAGGCTTTAGGAGCCGGGCCTGGAACTGAAACTGGTCTTTTCCGGGTCCAGACTCTCGGTCTTCTTAGGCCTCTGCTGGAACTGCGCTCTCTATTAAGAGTAGAAAACACTTCTCACTTTCGAAATGTAAGATCGCATTAAACTAGGCCCGTTGTCCCTCTTAACACCAACCGCGCCTACTTTGTTTCGTACCCAAGCCCTTACTATACGGAGCTTTGAGCGAGGGTGTGACGCTGAGGGTTGCTTCTTATTAAATTACGTCGCGTCGAGTCAAAGGTTGTTTGTTACGTACGTAATGAAAGGGCACGTCAGGCACTGCTTTCAGCCAACGAGCTACTATACAAGATGCTATTTCGACATCATACACAGTAAAGAAAGGACTCATGAATGACCCGATCCCGATCCCTAGCCCTAGTACTCTGATTCAACCGCTTATGTTCTTCGCCAATGTTCCAAGGAAGGTTTCACCTGATCACATATACTCATTTAAATTAAGGACAAGATGTTTGACAACTTCTCGAACGTACTTTGACTAGTGAAATTAGGCGCAAATCTTCGAAATGTGCCAAGAAAGAGGTGCCAAAATAGCTCTGCGGTAAGGGAAAGATTAATTCTTGTAGGCTTGGTACGGTTCAGTTCCCTTTCAGCAAGGGCGGTGGGTAGGGTTCCAAACCTTGTTGTGGTCTCCTTGCAAGCAACCTTTCGCAAGCTCATCAAGTGGGCTTGGAAGCCTCAGTTGTGTCGATTGATGTACTCCGAAAGCTCCGCTATCTATCTGAATAATTGACTTCCAGAGGTCTTCTTCCCCAACCAACGGTTTGCTACGTTTGTTCGTTCTGTACACTCCCCTCGCTTCAGTACTCGCTTTGCTACCGTTAGTATGTATACAAGGGGCTTTAGCCTAGAATAGGGTCCCAGTGCAGAAGTAGATAATTCAAGTAACAAAACGGTAACGGTGGGACAGCCATATATATGTACTGGGATTGCTCTCGGGAGACATGGTCACACAGGTCGGAACAACTCACGATCTACTACTTGGCAAGTAGCTTGGGGGTTAGAATCCCTGTTGTGAGCAAATGCGCAAGTAAGCAATTAGAATTGCGTAGTCTAACCCTGTCTTGTTTTCTGCTTTTCAAGTGTTTTGTATTTAGAAACCATGGACCCACTAAGCTTACGTGGCCGGTATTGCAAGCAACCTTGCAAGCAACCTCTCTCTCTTTCTTTCACGTTCAGTCAAGCATTGATATGAGCTTGATTATATGGGAGTTATCCCTTTCAGTAGGGCAGAGAAATGTTCCGAAAACACGGGAAAACGAGTTGATAACACTCTGAATAAAAAAGCGAGGAAGAGATTCCCGACAGACTGCTTATTTTGCTTTTAGTAATCGAAAGTGCACACTTCTAATTCCCGGTCTTTGAACTACAGTTCCCATCAGGACGGTTTGGTTGAAAATTTCGATTCCCCAAGTCAAGGAAGAGAGAGTACAGTACGGGTACGCGCATAGTACAGACAGAGATTCACTGAAAGTGCCATTCAAAATACGTCGCCTTCCACATTGTTGACAACGGTGGAGGCCCTCCATATCTTTCTTTAAGTCTCCCCGAGAACCACGATCGAAGAGCATGTTCAAGCGAGAGGCTCCCTCTTTCGCGGGCGTAGGATTTAATTTAACCAAACTGCTGAATTCGAATTAAGCTGCGAATCTCTTCTCTCTGGTGAGAGAGGTTCCGCGTGCACTCGCTTCAAATTCGTGCCCAATTGATCTCCCGTTCGTACGCCCAACTACGAGATGTGGACCCTCCATACGTTCCAGTCACTCTAAGTCCCACTGCCAAAGGTCTGAGCCCGTAATGAAAACTTGATGTACACAGATGCCTCGAGATGACTTAACTTACTTAAGAGAGAGGAGGCGCGGGACGTAGGGTCGCCGTTACGAGGAAGTTTTTTTTTTATTTCCGAGCTTATTGCGTCAAATAATCAATGAACGAAGACTCTCGATCGACGTTCAAACAAAGAAAGACCCGATCCCATTTCACTGGGAACTTATTCATTCTGGGAGGAAGATGATTGTCACACTGGACCGTAGGCCACACTCGCCTAAAAGAAAGTGCCTCAGCCCTAACAACTGGACTATTCCTGTGAACTCCAAAGCCTTAGCAAAGCCAAAACAAGTGATTGACTAGTTCGTCTCATGCATGTGCATGAAAAAAGCCTCGTCATGGCCGAAAAACACTATCGAGCACCTTGATCCTTTGATAAGGTAGGCCCCTCCTATTATATTAGCTATTAGTACGAGCTCTGCACCGTCTGCGTCTGGAGTACGAGCTCCTAGGACTAAAGCAAGAGAAGATGAAGAAGAGGGGCTCCAAGAATTCATATATCCCTGGCCTGGGGGTACCTCTCAATAGAAGGAGCAGCAGGACATCTGATTCCACTACTTCCTTAGTAAGAGAATCGGTTGTGTATGCCAATAAGCGTGATCCCTTAAGGTTAAGGTGACTGGTAGCTCGATAACGATAAGTGAGTCGGCTTGCCCGGGAGGAATAGCCCATTCATTTTCTAGAAGTCGAGATTTCCCTGCATTGCTAGCAACCTGGAGCTTGTGTTTAAAGTCGTGGTTTTGTTTTTTTAAGATTTCCATATCTGCCTCCCTCCTTTCTGCAGGTGCGAAAAGGAGTGGCTAACCCCAGGTTTCTAACATCCCTCTATGGTAGGCCTCCCCGGAATAAGGAATTAACTTAACTATATGGCGAGCTGCTCCTCCCGACAAGGGTACTACGGTCTGCAAGCTCCAATTCAAGTCGCTCCCATTTGTGCATGTCTCAAAGGCCGATCTCCTTGGATCTCTTTCATCTGAATAAGGTATGGCGCGGCGCCTCCCCTGTGCCCTCCATTCCGAAGGAATGGTATGCGGGATTGCAAGCAACCTCAAAGCAATACCCTACTGGCCTCAAGCAAGCGTGCTTCCGTTTCGTGGTCTTCCAGCTCAACTCAAAAGAAAAGGGTGGTGGTTTTCTTTTCCTGGATCCCTTGAAAAAGGCGGGTGTTGGGCTTTTTCTGCGCTCCTAAACTTCCTTGCGGCAGTCATGGTATAAGGGCCGTCCTCATCAATACCCGAGTAATCGTCCTTTGTTCTTGTTCCAAAGCGTGCTGCCTTGCCAGGTCTTGCATCTCAATAAGTTCTTTTGCTTTCTCATTCGCCCCATTTTTATTCTTCAATAGGGCCTCTTCTATTCTAGCCCCTGCTAGTTCAATAAGGGAGATTTCCTTTCCAGCGCCCCATTCGGAGATGGTAGACTACTCCGACGATGCAGATTCGACTCATGAGTCTGATTGTTCTTCCTTTACTGTAAGTTGCCTTAAGGCGCCTTCCAGCTTTTAAAGTGGTAGGGTTCCCGTGAGGACTAGCGCCCATTTAGAAGAAGGGATAGATCCCCCTGCGTCCTCTTTCTCGTGAGCTCCTCTAAAGCTAAGTCAAGACTATGGATAATTAAACCTACGGCTACCTTCTCTTTGTTAGGTGAGTTCGTTCTCCTATCTCCGACCGAGCATAAGAGTGGCTGCTATGTCGGTAATAAAGAATAAAAAGGCGGGGGTCGGGTTGTTAGGATAGACGTAGCCTCACTTTCGTGTACTGAAACGTGAGATAAGGGGTCCCCAACCCAAGGTTTCAAAGAGTAAATCATATGGCAAGGGAAACCATAGGGTAGGGCTATCTCCCTAAATGCAGGATTACCCTATTGAGACTAGATCCTACGGTTCTTTTCTCATATGAGCTAAAATCATGCTTAAACCTGCCGCAAGTCAGGAATAGAGTCCGTCCTTCCCCTACTCCTATGGAGCAACTTTGTTCCAGTCACTCAGCGTGATACCTTCAGTGTGCTCCTAGCTGCCTAAGTGAGTTTGCTTCCCTTTGCCTGTGTTCTAAGGGCATCCCTCTCTTAGTATCAACCTATCTTAGTCAACAACCGATTGTGTAAGAAGGTTGTTATTGGTCGGTCCTAAAGGTAAGAGTAGGTTTCTCCTCTGTTCCCTACTAATTGCGTAAGAGCCTAGTTTTCTCTTCCCTCTGGGTGAGTCGCTTCTTTCTCCAGCAGCTATAGCTAAAGTCGGGGTTGGGGTTTTTAGGCTATACATGGCTGGCCCTTCCCTGTACTGGACGTTGTTGAGATAAAGGGTCCACAACCCTGGATCTATTAATAATATAGTCAAAGAGGGTCTGTTACTGACCTCCCTCCCAAGAAGACGAGACTTCCCGCCCCCGTCCTCAGTCTGTTTTTAACAACAAAGGCGGGTTTGGGTCTTCCCCTGGTGGACGTAGGGGCATCGATCGACAGGGTGCTAATAAGGGCTGGAATAAAAACCTCATCCTCCATTTGTGTATGTCTCCAAGGCAGAATACCCTAGGAAAAAAAACCTGACTAGCCGGATTTTTTCTATTGAGAGATCTCCCTCCGGCCTTGCCTCTTTCTCCCTATCTAAAAGGGGGAGTTCAGTTTCCTTCTCCTATGGATCTGGTTTATTGCTGTCCCAATCCTGCCTTCCCTACCTAAGGCTAATGCTGTTAAAGGCGGGGTTTTGTCTTCCCCCTGGGGACGTATTGAGGTCATCGATCGAAAGAATAAAGAATAAGGTCTGCAAGCGCCTTCTCCTCAGTCTCCATTTGTGGATTGTCCCAAAGCAGGATCCCTTCCAGCTGCATAAGTGAGCCCCTTGCAAGCAACCTTGCAAGCCTTCCCCTTGGGAACCTTGCCTACTATGAGCTCTGGATCGAGAGACCAAGGGCGCTATTCCTGGCTAAAGGCCTAACTAGAGTGATTCCTCTGTTATTAGCTTTTGCTATTAGCTCTCTTCTTGGCTGGCTTTCTTCTTTGTGGATTGCTTAAAGAGCTTTTAATAAGTGAAAAATACGGGGTTTCATAGCTCGATGTGCCCCTACTGGTAGTTTCATAAGGAATTTTAAAAGCCCGGTCCTCCATTCCAAAGGAATGGTATAAAAAGGGCTGGCCTAAACAAAAGCAATCCTAGGAGCGAGAACACGGCCACGGCCGCTATCTCCTGCCAAGGAATATAGTCAGGCCTTCCCCTGCCCTGTATGGAAGTCAGTCCGCCCGAGATCGAAGGAAGTCAGCCCTCGTGGGAGAAGGGGAAGACCCCTTCCTTGTCCTATGGATCCCGTTGAAGTCAATAAGAGGGAAGGTCGGGGAGCAGCAGTGGGGAATCTTGGACAATGGGCGAAAGCCCGATCCAGCAATCTCGCGTGAATAAGAGGGAAGGTCTACCGTCAGTGTGCTCCTAGCTCTTGCAGGTGGTTCCCTCGTCTGATAAGGTAGCTCCGGTAGTCTCGAGAAGCTGCTGCTGGGCGGTCCAATAAGTGTCCCATTTCCGAGGTAACTATCACTATAAAGAAAGAGTAGCGACCTATTCAGCGACATATGAGTTTGTCGCATAATGAGCCGCTCTCCTCTGAGCAACCTCTGAGGTAAGCTGAGCTCCCAAGGCGTGCATTGCTTCCTTTAGTCAGTACTGGTCCCCGTTTATCCCGATCTGGCTTTCCTTTCTTGTCTAATAGAGGCAGGCAGTGCGGAGTCCCCTTGCTTTATTCGAAATGCAGGTTCGGATAAGCTGCTGCGGCTAGAGAGCTTAGAGTGCGTTTAGGGAGTTTAGCTACTAATCCTATCCTTACTAACTCAATAGAGAGTATTTCACTTACAGTATAGAATATAAATATTTATATAAAGGAAAAGGCGGACAAGCGTCGTCGCTTTAGGTCCAATTTCTGCTGCTTAGCTCAGTGCGCTATCCAGATCTCGAATCATTGGAATTCGCTTTGCTTGCTTCCCGTTCTATTAATGTATTCCCCGGTCAAACTGGTCTGGAATCAATCAGTAGTACGTCCCGCGCTTGATTGGCGAAGGAAAGCCGGGAATTTTGAATCTTTAATTTCCCCCGGTCCTCTGTTGGTAACGATCTACGGTCAAGGGTCAATCGCTGAGGTGAATCTGGATCGGTCTTTCTTTGCTCTGTGGCAAAAGGTCAAGGCTCATCTGCTCATCGGGAATCGAATGACTTTATTTATCTCCTTCCCTTCCTAGCCCTATTAATAAAAAATGAGTAGGCTGGGGGAGGACCCCTATTGCAAGCAACCTTAGTCCCATCTCCGTCTCTCAAAAGAACAACCCATTTTCCTAAAATGCATCCGCTTATCCGCTGCTTAGAGAGACTCAGAGAGGAGCGAAGCTACTTCATTAATAAGCGTATAGTGCATTCAATAAGTTAGAGTCCTTAAGAAAGTGCCTGTACATTAAGGAAGTAAAGATGAGTCCTAACCCTAAAGGCAGGAAAGCCAATAAAGTTAAATTAAAATCGAAATAGCGTATGAAAGAAAATCCCAACCAATGCCCAAAAACTCCCATTTCTTTCTCGGTTGGACCAACCAAACTGGCTACTTTACTTAAACTTAAGAAAAGTGTTCAAGCTAAAAAGCAAGAAGCGGAACAATAGGTTTCACTGGAAAGCAAAATTTTTCTATTTTCTCTTATGTTATGGAGCTTGTACGCCGTCTTATTGGCGGTATGAACCTATCGTCCTCTGAAAACTTTCCTGAATTTGAAGATGCACTTCCAAATAAAATGATTTTCTCGCTCGGAGCTGAATGAAGGTCTTTCCTTTGGTTAGATGTAGTGAAATGAGGGGAAGTTCCTTTCTAAAGTGTTTTTTTTTGAAGCCCCGTTTTTCTCGTGATTCGTGGGGGGGTCGTGGAAGAATTGGGTTCGACTCCCATAGCCCCGATGTGGCGAAAAAGACTGATTCAACGAGATATGCCTTGCCTGCATTAAGATTTAAAACTTGTCGTCCACTTCCAGGAAATGTTCGGAACAGAGAACTTACCATAATACAACGCCGCATTCTCCGAAGATTGAGGAACAAGAAGAGATCTATTAAGAGAAAGATTTATCCGAGACAAAATCTAAACAGTTACATCAAATCACAAACTACACGAAAGTTGCCCCTTTTTCATGGGGATTTACCCATCACAGAGATGCACAGAGGAACAGAACGAACTTCATATATCCCTTTTCCACTCAATCCAGAAACAAGATCGGACGTTATTCCGGTTCGTCTCCATTTTCGTGAAACTATTCCTCAAGCAAGGCAGCCGATAAGTCATCGAAGGGTTTGTGTGAATAATGGAATGGTAAGCATTACTCATTTGAAAGTGTCCCACGGTGATCTAATATCTTTTCAAGAAAATGACGCGAGAACCTGCGGTGAAGAAATAAGGAGATCTTTCTATATCGACATATCAGTTGATAAAATCATAGGCAAATTCCTGGTAAGAATGTGGAGAAGAACCAAAACAGAATGGTTCCGCCTACTCAAAACTAAGAGGGGGTTCCGCCTACTACTCAAATCCCGGTTTTTGCAACAGTTGCGTTCTTCTATGCAAGAAGAAGACTTAGAAAGAACAAAGAAGTTTGGATCCGAAAAAGTATGCTTAGGCAGTTCCTTCGCTGAGCACAACAGAATGAAGAGGAATTTGTATCATTTCAAATTCGTATTCTTATCGAAGAGAAGGAACGAGAAAAACCGAAATCTTCCTACTCGAACAATAAGTCCTTTAGTTAAAAACTCTTCTTTATATAGTAATTCGACCTATTGCTCCGGATCCCCCCATCAGTTTACTAGGAAGAGAAGAATCAAAAGGATCGAACTACCTACTCATTATTCGGAGGTGAATCATAGAACACCAAAAGCTGTGGTATCTTATGGACCTAACATAGGTCACATCCCTCACGACATAAGATTGAAAGATCCAAACCTTCCTCTTCGGAGCGGAAACGGGCGTGGCCAAAACATATAAGAAAAGATCGGCGTAGTCGCTCATAGGGACATATCTATCCGGATAGAGGATAGTCTAGATCGATTCATAGATGGCCATATAGATAGGTATCTCCGTGGATAGAGATAAAGATAGGGATCCATCTAGATCTTGATCCATTTTTTTTTTTTTTGTTTCTATTTTCCGATTGATTGCCTTTTTTTTTTTTACGACTCGGTCAAGGAAACATCGTTTTTCAATTATGACTTGCTTGGTCGGAGCGTAGACGAGCGAGCAGAGCCCAGGAAACAGGGAAGCCCGTCATAGAGCAGTCGACTAGAAGTAGAAGACTGCTGGCCTGAGAGAAGGCGGCCTCTCTCGGGAAACATGGCCAAATTTATCTTCTTTCTTTTTTTATTTAGGTTTTTTTTTTCATGTGGGATTGAGATGATACTATTGCGTCTTCCTCTCATCAGGAAAAAGATCATGAAAAGTCTTGTTACCGCTATCTTTATGTATATGTCGTGTATAGCATCGCTTGTTTGATGGTACTTTATTAAGTCGAGACTCGATCGGTTTCGACCAAATCCTTTGCCTCTTATCACTTCACTCCTACCCGTGATCATTTTCAGGTTTTGGAGTGTCCTAGACGATGCAGGGGACGATGAAGATTTTGTTTTGGAGACGTTCTTACCGGACATACCAGCTGGCATAAAATCGATAAATGAGGAATTGTCGGGAGGGGTGGCTCGACAGGATCAAGGGTCGAAACCAGAATGAAATAAATCGAATATTCACTCCCTACCCGAAGTAGTCGACTCAATAGACAGCTAGGCGAAAGCAAGGGAAGTCTGAAGGGAAGGTGGGATCACCACTGTTTGCCCGTGTTGCTACTTCGGTAACTCGCCAGACACGTGGGTCTTCACAACGTAGTTTTTGTAGACTTATTCATTAGGTGAACTATCTCTAGTTTTGTCGAGTCAGTTCTGTTGCTCAAAAACGTATTTGTCGTGGCCAGTACTTTCGAAACGAAATTAGATGATTGTTCAAAAAAAGACTACTTCACAGCATAACCGAAGGGAGTCAGTGACTTCTTGGAACTTCTAAGTAACGTAGCTGATTGTTGTGGAGGTCACTGACTCTCGAAGAGTGTTTTCGCCCGCTCTTCTGGAGTGAGTGTTCCGTTTCCCAGCGTCGGTTAGGAAGAGGAAGGAAGATAATCTCGCCCATGAAAGGTAAGATCTTTGTTGACCTCCTCTGCTTGAGTACCGCATCGCATCTCCTATCTCGGATATCAGGCTTGTTGATATAAAATAATGGAAACCTTGCCACCTGCCTTAGAATGATTATTCTCCAAAAAGTTCAAACGTTCTCGCAGGCCATTTCTCTGCGCTGTACGGCGAGTTAGCCCTTTTAGGGACGCTAAAAACAAACTCTATTTTCCATTTTTATTCAAGGAAATTCCAAGACTACGCTATCTAAGAAGCGGGTACCTGACTGCGCAATCGCTAACCTCTCTTTTGAGGCGTGGACCTTCCCTATCGTCGGTGAGGAAGGAAGGTTCCATGTTGCCGCTCACTACTTGGTTAGGCGTGGACCTTTCCTATTATGACGGCCGGCAACATGGAACGCCGGCCGCTCGATTTCGCATATCGCATGGGAAGGATCTTTATTGAACCTGCCAAGAAAGAAGGGGAATCTTTCTTTCATATCTGAATCGCACTTACTGTTACTATAATAAGTTGACTTCAGCTAAAGACTATTGCGCTCTACTTACATGACAGGAAGACCGCATCCGCAAAGACGGATTAGGAATGTGTAATACCTCCCGCTTGACGGAGCTAGAACGAAAAGCTCTCCTGTTCCAGCACATGTACCAACCATTTCTACTTGGTGCCGGCCTGTCCCGGCTAAATCTTTCCGGTTCTCCTTTTAGAAAGTGCTGGTTAGCCTTCTCAAGTCAAGTGCCGGTTCCTATCTCTGTTGTTAGGCGTGTTCCTTTCCTATCTATCTATGTTGTGACGGCAGGGGTTCCTTTTCCTGTTCAAGTGCAGGTTAGCCTTATCAAGTGCTAGTTAAAGTACATTAGTTTCAAATACTATACATTCATTCCTCCCTACTCAAAAATCATCCAACCATACTAATCAAGGAACTAATCCCTACCTTTTTCTTATCACTTTCAATACATCCCCAGTCCCTTCCTTCTCCGCTCTGATCTCTCGTATCTCGATTTTCATAGTAGGCCTCGCCTGCTTAGTTTTGAGGCCCTTTCCCTTCCTTCCTTCCTTTCTTCCTGCCTTCATCCTCTCTCATCTTCTACAACATGCTACTGCCACTGTCTACAACTCTCAACTCAACTGCTGAAAATTCATTTTTACACTCAGCCCTACTGTTACACACTCTCCTATGGGCCATTACTCTTCATGGTTGACTTTGGGAGCTAAGGATCCTATTGGGAATGGTCCTAGCTCTCTTTTCCACACATGCACATTCAATTCTACTGTCCCAAGACTGATAGTCCCAAAGGCTGCTATGGCTGCTGTCAGGTCTGCAATGAATGCATGCAGCCAAGTAAACTCCTGTCCTAAAAGGCGAATTTCCCAAACTTTACCTGAAGTCACACTGGGCCAGGTTCCTAGTTGTCACACCTGCCCCAAAACCATCTACAGATCTGAGTTATCTATCCCAAGACCTTGCTGGCACTGTGAGGGGCCTAGAAACATGCTCTGTAAGTCCCGCTCACAACTGTCCGAAACCGGCCACCTGCGGCTTCCATGTGAGGAATAATACACCGCACAGCGGAAGCGTGATACAAATGATAATGAAAGCCACATATAATCTTAGAAAGGTTATTCATGCAAACATGAACCAACCACCGGTGAAAAGTTATCGCTGTGAAGTCGTAGTAGCTTGATAGCTTGTTCATCAATTCACTGCCTATAATAGTTGTTCCGAAGCCGAAGTAGCAAGACTTCACGAGCTACGGTTTACAGAGAAATTCCTATCACTCATTTGTTTACATAAAAGGTATCACCAGAATGCGAAGCTCAATTTGAGACGATAGTTTATTATGTTATGAATTAGCTCAATTGTGGCTAATATTTTGCATTTCCCATCTCACGGAAAAGCCTTTTCGCGGTTTGGCCCGGGGTATTTGAGTGATAGGTTCTATAGGAACTGGACGATCTTCATCAATCCTTCGAGATTGGGTTGGTGAATGGAATTATTATCTTCAACTCAATGACTTTTCCGCTTGCTCCTTGTTTACAGGAATCTGACTTGCTTCTGGAGGTGCAGGGGTGTCGACTGGAAACTCTGTTAGACTTGCCCGGGAGGTTTTTCCCTTACTGATGGTGCTGCAGAGGTCTGTGCTGGGGCAGGTTCGTTCTGTCTGATCTTGAATCACTCTGGGCTCCAGCAATGTCTTCCAGGCTCAGTCACTCCTGGAAAGCAGGCAACAGGCTATACGTGGTCTCTTGATCACAGTCCGACCTGCTCTTGCCTGTCCTGCTTCTAACCCTGTATTGCTCCCGGCCGGAATTCATCTAGAGTCTTCTGGCCGAGGCTAGCGAAAGGTGGCTTAGTCATGCCAAAATTCCTTGTCCCAGGGGACATAGTCATTGGCTGGTATAGAGGGTGAGGGTATATCTGCATCCCTACCCACAACTAGTTCATAGCAGCTATATTCCGTAATATGCTGTTTTTGTCTGTGCTGCTTGGTACACCTCGGGGATGAATGGGTCACATCCCTTAACCTCTCAGATAGTAAAGCGTTGTGTCTTAATTTCATTAAGAGGTCTCATAGCTTGATCTGTAAAAAGAACCCATTCTTCTCCTCCTTCTGATCTGTCGGTTTAGCGTTTCCAGGTAACGTCTCCTGTCCTCAGGTCGACTCATTGCTTCCTTTTCTTTCAACAGGAAGACGTCTGTCCGGTTGGTCAATAGACTCTCTGGGCGACCCAGACATTCCTTCTGGTCTGGGTCTGTCTTTCCCGAGCTCTCTTCTCATTCTGGCAATGTGTGCCCCGTCCGAAGATAGAATTTGTGTTCCCGTATGCCTCAGGCCAGACCAAATCTCCATGAATCAGTAGATCACAAAGCCTATCCTCTGCTTCATAGGTTCCTGAATCATCCAAAATTTAGCTAGTGGTACATGAGTTAGGTTCAATTGGGGGTCCTCCGTGTATATGCCGAAATAGATCAAATATGCCCGATTACCAAAAGCTCCTCCCAATATCAATCCGCATAGGTCAAAGTAATCCTTCTGCTCCTGACTAATCTACCAACCAAACTTTGAAGAACAACCTGGACCTCGACTGGAATAATTGAGTCAAACTCACCAGGGGTTGTCCCGAGCATAGGAGGTGCTGAGGTGGAGGGTCTAGAATCCTGTCTTTGATCCGCTGGACAGATTCTGGAATTTCTGCTTCTCTCTGAACTGGTACCTCTCACCTCGGTCTGTGAATGTGCATCTACTGTTGCTGGCCTAGAGGTAGTGGCTTCAGTCGGCCTCTCGGGACCAGATTCAAAACAAGTGAACAGCAGAATAAGCAACCCACTTAAAAATAAAGCAAGCAGCTCCGAAAACTTCAGTGCGCTCCTGCTGCGAAGAAAACTCCAGTGCGCGCTAGCGCACTCCGGCTTTCGAGCCAGATGGCTCTCAGCCTTCGTTTGCTGCTTGAAAGCCGTTTGCAGCTTCGGCCCCCCTTTTTTTGGGGGCCTACGCTTGCTGCTCCTGCGCACGTAGGCTTGAAAGCCAAGCCGTAGTTTGCTCCCTTGGGGTCGCCTACACTTGCTCCTCCGTTTGCTGGGAAGGGAATCCAAAAAGGAAGTAGTATCCATGGGTCAATCATTTTCCCTTGGTTACCTAGCCATGTGTGGAACACCCGGGGGGCAATGTTCGGAGCAAATAGATGCCACTGGTCCGAGCTAAGGGTAACCCTATAGGGGAATCCATAATGTAGGCTTCTCCTATTCCTCTTATAATGGGTACCGCAGGGATTTACCAGTAATTACAAAAGGCCTTAGATCGAGTCCAGTCTTAGAATACTTAAAGTATAGAATCCATGGATCGAACCAACTAGGAACGAGAGCTTCCGGCGGAGCTTGTCTTACTGAGTTTGTAGCGTAGGAAGGAATGAGGATCCTCACGTCCGTGCTAATGAGGGGCCCCTTGTTGGTAGCCGCACATGTTATGGGAAACGGGCACTCCAGCCCCTAGTGCGTCATGGTTGGAATGGGGGCACCTAGTTGGTTACCCCACATTGACTGCTAGCTCAGGGGTACATAGTCTCTTACCAATAGGTTAACTTGCTATTACGCCACCCTATTAGCACTACCCCTATTAGGTTCCAGGATATGCATAGGGACCGTCTAATGTTGTGCGGACCCCTAGGTATTCGTGTGGAATGGGATCTCACATGCCCAGGTCAGGATTACCCCCATCTAACGATGCACCTATACTTGTTCATGTTTCCTATATAGGGGAAGAACCTCATCCCGTAGAGTATGGGGTAAAGAACATATCCCACGAGAGAAACTCTTCCTAAAAGAATGGCTTTTAGGAAGAGTTTCTCTTTCCTAGGACATTGGATCGGAGGAGGGCACATTCAGATGGGCATCAGAGCCATCGAGGAGTGGCAAGCACCTACCAAGGTGAGTGAGCTAAGATCGTTTTTAGGGCTCGTGAACTATTACCGAAGATTCATCGTAGGTTACTCGAAGAGGGCTGCTCCACTCACAAATCTCCTAAAGAAGGACGGACGGACCGATCATGGCACTGCACTGGTCGGAAGAGTGTCAAAGAGCTTTTGAGGACCTAAAGCAGGCAGTGATTGATGACCCCGTATTGCAGTTGCCAGAGCACACTAAGCCATTTGAAGTACGCACGGATGCGTCAGACTATGCCATCGGCGGTGTGCTAGTACAAGAAGGTCACCCTATCGCATATGAGAGCCGAAAGCTCAATGAGACCGAGAGGCGCGGTCTAAGAGAAGGAGATGACAGCAATAGTGCACTGCTTGAGAACGTGGAGGCGGGTCACGATTCGTGGTCAAGACGGATAATGTGGCGACGAGTGACTTCCTGACCCAGAATAAACTCACGCCAAAACAGGCACGATGGCAAGCAAGACAAACTTGCCAAGTTTGATTGATATGGTGCTAGAGTATAAGCCTGGACGGACCAACCAGGTCGCGGATGCCTTAAGTAGGAAGGCAGAGCCGGCGGCATTTAAGTGTGAGGAAGTGGCAGCCACCAGCTGGGTCACGAGTACCCTACCGCATCGTATTCGAGATGGGCTTGAAAAGGACCCGCGAGAAGCCCAAGCTAAGGAATGCAAAACTCGGCTTGGATCAAGGACCGGGCTCTTGGTCACAAAAGGGAATCGACTTTTCGTGCCTGACGTTTGGAGAATTGATAAAGTCACTCCTCAAGGAGTGCCACGACACAATTACTACTACAGGGGCCGGTCACCCAGGAACGCATCGCAGGCCTTGTTGGAACGGGGCTATTATTGGCCAAGGATGATGGACGATGTCGAAGTATGTAAGGACCCGCCTTGTATGCAAGCAGGACAAGGTCGAGCGAGCGAAGCCTGTTGGATTGCTCGAACCTTTACCAGTCCCAGATAGGCCATGGGCAAGCATATCCATTGACTTCAATTTACGCTTGCCAAAGGTGGGGGAGTTAGGGTCCGGTTGTGGTGGACAGGTTCTCAAAGTACGCTACCTTCATCCCCGCACCATTGAATTGCACAGCTGAAGAGGCGGCCCGGCTCTTTGTAAAGCACGTGGTGAAGTATTGGGGATACCCCAAACGATCGTAAGCGACCGAGACCCATTGTAGACTCGTGACGCTTAACGACTGAACTCGTTGGTTCACAGGAAGATTCTGGACAGAAGTCTTAAAACTCTCGAGAGGGTGGACTAGTGTCTCCCTGAGACATATATACCAAAATGACGGTAGCCTCCTCACTTGCTTGGTGGGTCGGGTTCCTCTACCAACTCGCCTAGTCTAGTTTTACTTATAGATTCTGCAGGAAGGAGAACCTGCGGATTCGTTAAGTAGACTAGGTAAGAAACGCGAGCCGGCAGGAAACAACAATGTCTTTGTCATTTGATCCAATAGCATTCTGTTAGATAGGAAAAATGATCCGGGAGATAACTGGGAGTATTCGAAAGGAAAGATCAAATAGATAATGAATCTAGGTTCTAAGCCATCTCTGGCGATGAATCAACAATTTGAAGTGAGAAACCTTTTCTTGCTCCTTCTCGATCAACCAGCGCATCGAAATGTAGGAAGTGTTGTATATGTTTCAATCTGCCTTTGTTGAATTTGAAAGCCTGCTCCTTGCTTTACGTAGGAAGGACCTATTTTAAATCCTGTCTATTGTTTACCACAGTCCTAATCATAAGGAAACGAGACTTGCTTGAAGGCATGAGGGATTAGCTTAAGCCTACCTCCTCACCAAGACAAGCAACAACTCAAAACCCTAGCACCTATCTAGATATTCTCTATCTTACTCTTTCCCTTGCTCTATTACCGAAGGGAGATTAGCAAATATCCTATCCCCTACCCTATTAAATAAAGGCAGTGGCTCATTCACTCAAACCTAATCAAGGGACGGGGGCTTACTCCCTTGACTTCTATATCTATTCCTATTTCCTCCTCCCCTCCAGCAAGGAAGACGGGGGTGACTCTCTTTAGTACTCCTATCTCCCTTAACCTCTTCCCTTCAACCGCTCGCTACTCTCTCTTGAGTTCCAAATGCATGCAGTTCACCGACGTCTTAGAGATGGAACTCCTTGTTACGGATGGACTACACATTGGAGGACACATCCACCCGGGTCCTGAACGTTGTGTAGTTGAGATAACGGGTCCAGCTCTTATCTTAGACCTATGTATCTGGGCGGTCGCGTTCTTGGCATGAGTCCCGGCTTCATTCCAACAGGTGGACGGTCCTGTTGCCTGGTGAAGGATGTCGAATCTCGTTTTCACGAGGTGACTCAGTTCCACCTTGGTAGTGATAGGATTGGTCTACCACTTCCGCTCATACAAGTTAATCGAGTCGTTCTCTTCACAGTGTGAAGCTCGATCTGTTTTCGAAACAGCTCTTATCTTGGTCCCGCCCACCGTCTGGTTAGAGTTCAACAAGTAGTCAAGCTCCTTTGGTTATCCCATTCGATAACCTATATTACTTGGTGCTCGTTGAAACCATGATTCCAGAATGGTCGTCTAACCAGGGGTTAAAGGAACCCAATGGCATTATATCCCCTGTGAATACTCAACTTCTATCATTTTTGAGTAGCCATTGCCTGACCGGTTACGCTGGTCAACGGCATGCATACGGTGGAACAGCTCGACAGAACCAGTTCCACTTTAAGCCATGCGTCTAGTCTAGCTTTGAGACATGTATCACTGCAACTCGAATTCAAAATTGCAATTCAATGCTAGGCAGGTTTCGTGTCGACTGGACAGGAACAGAGAACCTGGAACTATGATAAATAGAAAAAGGGAACCTCCCGGCAATGGCACTAGTCAATATAGATAAATACCCTTGCCTCAAAAGAGAGCTTATGTGTGAGGGAGCTCTAATGACAGAGTAGAAACAGACCCAATATAATAGAGAGGATGACATAAATACATAAGGAAGGAAACGGCACATCTAAGAAAGGAATACTGAACATCAACAACAGCGATAATAGATTTATAACGACCTGGCATAAGAGGGAGATCGACATAAAGGAAAGGAAGCAGAGATAAAAGAGAGGAAAGGGAGAGCTCCCGATACTGGCGGTACTCGTGTCTGAGGTCTTCCCGGAATCGGGGAGGGAAGACCGAGTCAGTTGTTTGAGGTAGATAAATAACCTAATAGTTGAGTAGGTATGACCAATTCCTTCCTTATTTTTTGAAACAAGACTTTTGATAGGCCTAAATAATTAACCTAAAAGTGGTACCTGGCCGGGCGTAAAAAGGGCCATTCAGAAGGTTTCGACTTTTTTAGAGGACTCGTTTTTTATGGATCGATCAAGTTGGAACTGGAAAATGGAATGAAAAATGGGCAATTTCTTGATTTATCAAGTTGTCAAAATTTCCGGATTTCAGGATTTCTCGATGTTTGAATTTCTGTAAGTCAGGATTTGAGGAAAGCCTAAAAAAAAAAGATTATAGTTGCCTTAAGTAGTAATAGCTTTGTATTTCTAGATGGAAAGGTAAGAGCGCTTTATCTGAGGTAATCGCCTGAACTAGGGTAGGGGTCCAAGAGCTCTGTACGTTGGCGGAACTAGCAAATGGAGGAACTCGCTTCAATCCAATCGGTAAGTAACTCATTCCTTGGTTAGTGGAAAGGGTATGTCTTAGGAGCGGTAACAACTGAATGAGAGAATCGATGCCGTCCGTCCCTAGTCCTAGGATGGATTGATTCAAACTATCTGTCTTTCCGCAGGAATCGAGAAAAGCAGAACTAGTGTTTGAGGGAGCGGGAAGGTGAGCTATCTTTGGATACTGTCCAGAAAGGAGAGCGACCGAGTCATCAGTTCAGTGCCGGTCTGTCCGAACAGTGGCTTGATTCAAAAATACCCTCCCTCCGGTAAGTAAGATAATGAAATCTATCTGTCTAACTGGTCAGTCAGTTATGGAAAGGGTATCTCATGGGAGCGGTAGCGAAGGGTGCAAGATACGGCTCAGCTCTGCTGAAAAGCCGTATCGCCCTATCGCCGTAAGTTGCGCTCACGTTTTTCAGCACGGGGGCAAGCCCAAGCGATAGCGATCACAAGTGAATGAGAATCTATGCCGTCCGTCTTAGCCCTAGGATCAAAAAGAATATCTATCTCTTTCCGGTCAGAAGGAAGAGAACAGGCTAGATTAAAACCAGTAACAAGAAAAACAGAAGGAAGAGGAACAAGAAAAATAGAAACAAGAGAAACAGGAAGTAATGTGGAGGTATTAGAGCAGGCGAGATTCCCGCTGTGCAACTCGCTAGATTTAAAAACAAGATTCAAGCTTCAAGCAGTGCAATAAGCTAGATTCATTCAAACTGTCTTTCCTTCTCAGGGGCTTGATTCAAACTGTCTTTCTTCCTTCTCAGGCAGGTAGGTAAGTTAACGAGAGCGGATGTTATGTAGAGCTATAAGAGCAGGCGAGCGAACAGGCACGCAGGCTTGATTCAAAAACATATCCTTTCGAGCTGGTCAGATAGAAGCAAGCGAGACAAGCTAGACTCGCGAGTTTATTGAAAATTCTCTTAACAAGCGAAACAAGTAAAGGTTGGCAAAGGGAGCTATCGTTCAGGGATTCCCTTTTGGGAAGCCCGAACGAGAGCGGTGCCTTCAGTAGGGTATGCGGTTCGGTCTTCGCCGTCGGGTTGGTTTCAAATAATATTCCTTCTGCCGGTCCGTCAGTTCAGTGTCGGTTGTCAAGCTTGATTAAAAAAGGTAGGTCAGTTAATAGCGGCTATTATCCGTTGGTCATGCTCTTGTCGGTGAGCGAACAGAGAAGCAAGATCAGAACAGGCGTGATCAGAACAAGCAAGGAGCGAACAGGCAAGAGGCTTGATCAGAAAAATCTTCTAGCTGAGGAGGGGAGGTAAGAGCGCTTTCTTGCAGCGCCCTTACAACTAAGAGCGAGAAGTCATCGAGCTCTTACCGTACCGCAGTCTCGCCTATCCGTGTTTGAGGAAGCGGTGGCTGTGAAAGAAGAATGCCTGTTGTCGTGCCTTCGCTCTCTGTGGTTGGTAAGTCCCTCTGTCGTGCCGTCTGTCTCTCGCTGTGGTAAGTGAATCACTCTCTCTGTCGTGCCATCTCTTCTCTAGCAAGGAGTATAAGCCCGCAATACTCAAACTGGACCGAACAAGATCACAAAGCTACTAGCAGTAGATTGAATGAGTGGAACGCTGTACCACTGATACTGCCTTGTACAGCTACTAGTGTAGAGATTCTAGGCAAATAAGCTCGGACTTCTGTTTCCGCCCGCGGATGATGATTCCTCGTATCCTCTTTCCGCTGATAAAGGAAGGTCCAAGGCCAAGGAGAGATAGAGGTAGGGCAATCAATCCATTCACTGGTACCGATGGGCACGGATCTTCCAACTGCTACTTCGGAGGGACAAGGGCTGCTATCTTATTCTCTGATCCCGAGCGATGATGCGGGGATTCGGTAAAGCGGTAGGGGTTTTGTAGAAAGATTTCTCTGGGTGGATGATCGAGTGAGATTCTGTAATTAATGGTTGTGCCACTACCCGGAAGGGACGATGACCAGCTACTCTATATACGTATCAACTCATCGAGTGACCTGCTAACCTTCACATAGTTTAATAGGGGCCTACTCTTGATGATGGCGAGAGGAAAGGGTGAAAGTCGTATCAATCCATCCTTGCTAGGCGGTACTTATCCCTCAATCGTTTATGCCAATGTTTCCGAGGAATTCAACCAACCAGACGTGAAAGGTCGAGACAATCAATTGAATCACTGAAATAGTCTAACTGAAGAGCTTATAGGCGGGAATGAAACAATTAGTCCCGTGGCATCAGAGGGAAGGACGGAAGGAGGGAAAGACCCACCTTCTGCTCCTTCGAATCAATTGGTTACAGGTGTTCTAGATAAGGATAAGGATATGGGTTCAGTTTTAGATGTTCCAGCTAGTGGATCGAATCCTTCTTTCTCTCTTCCAACCCAGCGAAGAAAACTCCAGTGCGCGCTAGCGCACTCCGGCTTTCGAGCCAGATGGCTCTCAGCCTTCGTTTGCTCCCTTGGGGTCGCCTACACTTGCTCCTTCGTTTGCTCGCGCGAGGCGCTCACGTTTTTTGGCTGGCTCGGGAACAGCCCAGACTAATCACAGTAAGAGAGTCCAATCTCTGAAATAGAGCTTAGTCTCTCCATAGTAGTAGTAGAAGGCTTAGTATCTGACTTGATCCAATAGAGTAAGAACACACAGTAGATCCAGATTCCACACTATGCTGTGGGCTGGGGAGAGAGCTGCTCTGCGAAGCTGGGCGTTCAGTGTTCTTATGGAGGAACGAAGTCACTCGACCACCGGGAGAGGAACGAGAGCGGTGGGCCTTCAAAAAGGAGTGATGGGCAACCTTAGTCTATATGTTGCTCGTGAGCCGCCAAGTACCAGTCTCGCAACTGTACTGGCGCTAA